ATTGGGAATTTAATTTATTTTTATTATAGGATCTATTGGATCTCGTTTAGAAGATGGCATGCCGCCACTCGGACTCGAACCGAGATGCTCTAGCACTGCTTCCTAAGAGCAGCGTGTCTACCGATTTCACCATAGCGGCTTGCTCGAATTCATAATAGCCTATTTATATTCAATAGTCGAGATTGAACAAGTCAATTCAATCAAATATGTTTTTTTAGTAAAAATTAAATTGATAAAAAAAATGAGTTCAAAAGTCAATTTGAAGATTCATTAGTTTCATTTATTTTCCTTTAAGTGTCCAATCTTAGGGCTTTTTACGTAGTTTATGCGATTCTAAAATCGAACTCTTGCAGCTATAGAAATCTCTCTCTAGAATAAAAAGAATAAAAAAACTTTTTTCCTTTTTTACGCTTATTGTCATGTCATTATTTCTGGTTTATCTGATTTCATAATCATAAATTTGAAACAAAAAAGAATTTTTCTCAATGAATCTAAAACTATTTTGTATTTGGAGTACTGCAAATTGACACTTGTACATAATATAATAATATCTCAACAATCAAGTTCTTTTATTGATTCTTTTATTGATGATCTGAAAATTGGAGATATATGGTAAATCCATTACATATGGTAAATGCAATAAATTAAGAAGTTAGTTTTTAACATGGAATCCATTAGTTTCAACAATCTGCCCTTCCCGAAAAAGATAAAAAATTTTATTTATTGGAATTGTAAAGGTCGATGGGGAAAAAAAGACTCCCCACCACCAAAATATGAGTGAAAACATAAAAAAAAATAAAAAATTGTATTTATTTTTTTATTTAGATTTTTAGATTTAGAATTCAGAAAATAGAAGAATTATTCTTTTAGACATAACATTAAGATTCTATTTCATATTAATATGAACTTTGATTTTATATTAACAAATTACTGATCCAATTTTTTGAATCAAATGCATTTCGATTATTCCAATATTTTAGGACTTATTTGTTTGTCGTACAAAAAAACTTTTTGAATTCCCGGTAGAAAGAGATTTCCCTAATGACAAAGCTTTTAACGACGCCCAATATCCTTTCATTTTCCAAATATTTTTACGAATACGCTTTTTTGATATCGAAGTACGTTTTTTTGGAACTGCCATTTAAAAATGAAGAAGTTACTCATTGTTATAGTTGGATGTGAAAGACATCTATTGTTCTATTATTATTCTTATTCATTATCTATTTTTTCTCTAAATATTCTCTTCATAAAAAAGAAATATAGATATGTCAAAGATCCATGAAAACTGGATCAAAAATGACTCGAAATAACAAAATATTCCGTAAAACCAAAAATTTTTGGTTTGGAACTATTAGTTCGCGTTGTTTATCTCTCAAAGTTATATCTTTAGAATCTGCATGTCATAGAAATCAAATCAAACTTAATAAAATAAAAAAAGAATCTAAAAGACCTTTATTTTCGGCATTCTATACTTGATTTACATGTAATAAAATACCAGGATTGTACTTTTGACTAATAAATTGATAGTCAAACTAGAAAAAAATACAACTAAATTCAATTTTAAAATTCGAATGAGACTAGTAATAAATCTGTTAAAAGATACGTGGTTTGATAAAAAAGGATCTTAGTCATTTTTGATCCTTTCTCGCTAAAAAGTTCATTTTAGTTCCATATTTTTCTAAACTTTACTAATAAATTGTTTTGATTGAAATGGAAAACAATCAATCCCATAATGAATTAGTTAATTAATTGAAAATTAGTTAATGAATTGAAATAAACTAACTAAAATCAAGAGTTTTTTTCATTAGACCGATGACCTTAGTTAATCTTATAATTCCTATCAGCATCAAGTACTCTTTTTAGGCTAAATTTTTATCCTTGCTCTATGAATATAAATTTTGATTACGATAAATTATTCTATTTTTATTTTCCTATTATAAGTGTTCGTTTTTTTATATGTCACTTGGTCATATCATTTGACCAATTGTAACTTCTTTTTTGAATATTTGAACGGTTTTGAAAAGACTCAGAATAATTAATATTAATAAATACTAATATAAACTTCTTAAATCAGTTAGTGCATATCTTGATTTTTTATTGACTTTTTCGAAAGGTAAGATCCGGTGAATCGGAAACAATTAATTAAGAATAAAAAACTTTTTTTATGGAACAGACATATCAATATGCGTGGATAATACCTTTTCTTCCACTTCCAGTTCCTATGTTAATAGGGTTGGGACTTCTTCTTTTTCCGACGGCAACAAAAAGTCTTCGCCGTATGTGGGCTTTTCAGAGCGTTTTGTTGTTAAGTATAGTCATGATTTTTTCCATGAATCTTTCTATTCAGCAAATAAATAGTAGTTCTGTCTATCAATATGTATGGTCTTGGATTATTAATAATGATTTTTCGTTAGAATTCGGATACTTGATCGATCCACTTACTTCTATTATGTCAATACTAATCACTACTGTTGGAATTTTGGTTCTTATTTATAGTGAT